TAAGGCAAGTGTTCGGATCTATTATGACATAGCCGCGAGGCGCTCAACGGACCCTTTTGATTATAAAACCTTTATGGACTTTGGATTGATGTAAAAAACGGTTTTTTATTCCGATCTAAATTATAAGATCTTAGACGGAACTCTTTCATGTTTTCCAGAGATTCTAGGAATTCGTATTATTAGATTCCAAATCACGCGAGCAGTGATTAGTGATTACTCATGAAACATCGCAGTATCCTCAGTTATTTGAAGGTATTTTTTATTTCTTTTTATTGATATATAAATAAAAACAATATGAATATATTATTAAATTCTTTATTTTTTTTTATTCGTATTCGAAACGCCTCGTGATCTTCAACCAATTGTGTGCTTCAATATAATTACCAGGAGTAAGCGCTATAGCCTGTTTCCAATACTCAGCGGCTTGATCGAACCAAGCCTCCGCAATTTCCGAATCTCCCTGTCGAATGGCCTGCTCTCCCCGGTCGGAATAGAGGTTTCCTTCCCTTAGAACCGTACTTGAGAGTTTCCTAACTCATACGGCTCAACTGTCAATGCTTTTGGTATCCGTTTTACCTATCGAACGGGATGAGATTTCTCATAGATCTATCTCGCTTTTCGGTTTCGGGTTAACCAAAAGAGGTTAATCATATGAGTTTCAAACTTTAATTTTTATTTCAAATTCGTTTTTGTTTTATCTTTTATCCCACCTTCAGACGACTAAAGGACGGGCATTTCCTCTTTTCGTTAAAATTTTCTGCAAGGTAACTATCTCGGTTTCATATCCAAATTTATATAGAATCCTTGAAAAAGGCTTTCTTTCCTGCATAAGAAAGAAAGCCTTACTATCTTTGGGATCTGATCCTACACCGCTGCTCAATACCTTAGTGGATCGCCTCTATTACATAAGCAGATTACTAACTTTTATCTATCTTATATTATGTATGGCATACGTAAGCAGTTCTTAATGTATTGGCCCAAACCTCGTTAATTGACCTTTACGGTGCTTCTTCTCTATCAATTCGATTTTTTATCCATAGAATAAAGTATCTAGGCATATCTTATTTCTTCATATTTTCAACTAATATGAAGTTTCGTTCCTTGCTACAGCTCATAAAAATCGTTGTTTTTGACGATGCATATGTAGAGAGCCTTTATTTTTCTTTTTTGTTTTTACTAGAAGATTTTTTGGCCTTTCTTTTCTTTTATCTTTCTATAGTGGAGATAGTCGCACGTAATGACAGATCACGGCCATATTATTAAACGCTTGTGGTAAGAATGGGTTTCGTTCGAGTGCCCTAAAATAATATTCTAAAGCTTTCGTATGATCCCCATTACTTGTGTGAATAAGGCCTATGTTATAGAGTATATAACTTCGATCGTAGGGATCAATTTCTAGTCGCATAGCTTCATAATAATTCTGTAAAGCTTCTGCATAATTTCCTTCGGATTGCGCCGACATCCGTTACGGTCGTCATTCGATTAAAAGAATCTCCGTTCCAGAACCGTACGTGAGATTTTCATCTCATACGGCTCCTCCCTTATATGCATAATGAGAATATGTCAGTTGTTTTTGATTCCGTGTATCGATTATTCTTATTATGAATTGAGCGGGGCTAGTGTTTTTGCACGAAATTTCTAGCCAACCTTCCTGCGCGGGAGCTTTTGTTAACATCAAACGCGTTAGTACTAGATAGAAACGGTAACTCCAACAATTTCTTTGTCCTCAACGCCCCCTAATTTCCAGGAATTAGTCACTTCAACAGTCTTTGATGGTTATATGGGGATCCACGGGACAAACGAGATGGAGTTTTGTTGTCCCAACCATTCTTTTAAGTCCCAACGCAGCTAAGGAAGGGGAGTCAGTTTTTTTTGAACAAAGCTTTCGTCTTGTTGATTTCTAGGTGTAGTGCTTTTCCCCTATGCTGCCTATTAGGACTAGTAGAGTAGGATTGACCTGTAATACAGAACCAATATAGGTGTAACCTTTCGCTCAATACTAAAATGGATAATGGAAGCATATGAGGCTGCATTAATCGGGGATACACGACAGAAGGAATTGTTCTATTTATAAACTTCACCTTCAACAAGCGTAGATTTTTTTCAATAATCTATCAAAATAATAATATTTTTTCTTTCTATCCCGAATTTTGGGTCTTTATCATAAGTGGGGTAAAAAAAGAATCAAATCACACCATCCCTGTAATAGGTAAATGCCTCTTTTTCGCCTGAAGTTGTTGGAATTATTCGTAATAAAATATTGGCCACAACTGAAAAGGTCTTATCAATAAAATTTCCATTTATCCGCGATCTAGGCATAGGTACCAATCCATTCTAAATTTTTTTTTCATTCCCCCTACGGGAAAATTCTCCTACAACGAAAGGAATTGTACAATACGAAATAGCATAAAAAATATTCATAAAAAAAAAATGAAATTTCAACATTTATATCAAATAAAATGGAAAGATACGAACCCTCTACTACTACTCATATTCAAAGACGAAAATTGTTACTTTTTGCAGGAATCCATAATAAATATTGAAATACGATTCGAATTCATCCTGTTGATGATGATTGGATTATGATGCAAAGAAGGAGGGAAAACGAACCAAATAATTATTCTCTATGATGGAAATAGAATAACCGTCTATTTTGTTTGTGTTATGTGAATAATGAATAGATACTATACAATCAAATAGTCCCAGGATGAGTCATGAATTTATAAGAGATCCATGAAAAAATCTATTTTGGGGGTGAAAACTTTAAAATAAATGAATTTTATAATTTTTATGGAATCGTCGGTTAAATGGAATCATTGAAGTAAAGATCTTTATCAAAAATGGGATATTTTTTTAGTTCGAATTGCTTGTACCTTACCTAGCCAACGCAAACAAAAAGGTGAATAATTCGCTATTCGTTCGGTTCCTGGGTCATAATTGTTGTGTAGGAAAGGTGGCCGAGTGGTTCAAGGCGTAGCATTGGAACTGCTATGTAGACTTTTGTTTACCGAGGGTTCGAATCCCTCTCTTTCCGTACCTTTCCCCAACTCACCCACATAGCTGGCCGTACAAAATTAACCAAGAAGTAGATCCTTTTTTACTATCTTTATTCTTTTATATATATTCTAGGTATATATCGATTTTCTATTTCTAATTTAATTGCGATATGTAAAATTAGGGAATAATAATAATATGGAATAAGGTCGACAAGAAATCAAAATATCTCTGTCGATCTATGATCCAGGAAGGGAAAAAATCCGGATCAAAACCCTGACCTTAATCTTAAATATCTTAAATAAATTTAGTTTGGAGAAGCGGGGGCTCATTTTTCCGAAACCTTTCCTTTGAGGTACCCTTAAGTCTGGCGGGAATAATATTCTACAACTAGCAATTCATTTATTTTCAAACCGACCCACTTATTGTCTATTATTTGATTGACTACTCCTTTATATGGGAAGGGGTGAAGAGTCAAATGTTTTGGCAATTCCTCGCTGTGGGATGAATCGAGATAATTTTGAACGAGAACTTTGGATTTTTGCTTATCCCTCGCCATAATAATATCGGTGGGTTTGCAACGATAACTTGGTATATCTACTATACGATCATTAACTAAAATATGTCTATGATTAACTAATTGGCGGGCTCCAGGAATAGTCGGAGCCATACCCAATCGAAAAAGGATGTTGTCCAAACGCATTTCAAGTAATTGGAGTAAAACTTGACCTGTTGACCCTTTAGCTTTTCTAGCGATACAGAAGTATTTAAGTAATTGTCGTTCTGTAATACCATAATGAAAACGTAATTTTTGTTTTTCTTCTAGACGAATACGATATTGAGATCTTTTCCCGGAACGTGATGGGTTTCTAAGATCTCTAGGCTTTTTATTAGTTAATCCTGGTAAAATCCCCAGACGTCGTATTTTTTTAAAACGAGGCCCTCGGTAACGCGACATAAAGACTCCTTATTTGGTGATATTTCATTTTTTTTATTAAAGAAATTAAAACTGAACTAAATGATAACTGAAGCGAACTCCCTTGAAGCAGTCTATTATATTAATATTAATTCGATTAGACTAGAACGAATACTGGCACTAGACGGAATAGTGAGATGAAAGATATACGTATCCGAAGTTCCTCCTTGTTTTTGTATTTTTGTATTCAAATTAAAATGAATTTTTATTTATTAATTTGAATTCAATTTGAATGTTTTCGGTGAGTATTTCAATTTTTCTAATTATTTTATTGATTATTTAAATTGTATTGTATTTAGTATCTATAATTTAGTATCTATATACACATTAATTGAAAATTGAATTCTTGTATATATTTATTCATGGCATAAGAAATCCTCGACCTTTTGAAAAAGGAAGGGTGTCTGTAGTCTGTAATTTCAAAGAAACATCCTCAATCATATAAAAAATAGAACAAATAGCCGGCTATCGGAGTCGAACCGATGACCATCGCATTACAAATGCGATGCTCTAACCTCTGAGCTAAGCGGGCTCACATAAGACATAAGATAAACTTTACATGCATAATAATTCCATAAGCTAGATTTTAGCTATTAACTATATATAGTTAATAAAAAATAGATAATATAAATTGACTGTATTGTAATAAATATTAAATAATCTAAATAAGATAAAGATTACTATACCGATCTATAATTTTAGATTTATTCCATTCTAATTCGAGCAATTAGAATAAGAATAATCCATTTCTCTTTTTTTATCAATTATCAATCAAAAAAATAAAAATTTGGAATTCGATCCATTCGAATTCTAGTCGAAATTTTATGCGTTTTTAGAATCTTTTGAATATCCATTAAAAAAAAAATGCAATATCTTATTCTTAATTAAGTTTAGATATATTGTAATAAATAATCTTATCTTAAGTTAAGGAATTTTTATTTATCTTTTCTATCGTTTAGTTATATTATATAGTATAAAGATTATATAGTATAAAGATTATATAGTATAAGGGTCTACTCTAAGAAAAGAATAGACAAATGGAATAGGCCTATCCTATATTCTCTATAATTGTATTCTATATCTATATAATAAATTAAATAGAATAATCTAAATTATAAATAGAATTTACTTTATATTTTATAAATCGAAAGAAAAAATGATAGATTTGGAACCTAAGAAAAAAAGAATCGACCCTTTGAGTATTCCAACTTTCAGGGGAAAATGAAAAGAAAGGTTCATATATATAGTGATATATATCCGGCTATCTTGAATTGAAGATAAAAAAACGATATAATTAGTTCTGATTGGCCCATCTCAAATATGAGCTCTCACTAGAAATGAAAGAAAATAGGATGAAATGTCTTTCCGTATATGAATTTATCTAGAGACTTCAACGGTTCCGGCCTAAATGAAAGGAGAAAAAAGAGGAAAGTACATCACATTGAGATCTTAAGCATACATAAACGGGGGGTATGGCGAAATCGGTAGACGCTACGGACTTAATTGGTTTGAGCCTTAGTATGGAAACCTACTAAGTGAGAACTTTCAAATTCAGAGAAACCCTGGAATTTAAAACACGGGCAATCCTGAGCCAACTCCTGCTTTCCAAAAAGGAAGAATAAAAAAGGATAGGTGCAGAGACTCAATGGAAGCTGTTCTAACAAATGGAGTTGTCTGTCATGCATTGTGCTATGTTATACGAATTCTTACATCTAAACTCCAAAAAGGATGAAGAAGAAACCTATAGGCATACGTACTTAATATCTTAATATATAAAATCTAATTTTTTTATAATAGATCTAAGATAAAATGAAAATTGATGACGACCCGAATCTTTATTTTATGAATATGAACAAATGGAAGAATTATTATGAATCGATTCCGCGTTGAAGAAAGAATCGAATATTCGTTTCTTAACTTAAAGCATTTACTCCACAGTCTGATAGATCTACCGATCCATCGGATGAGAATGAAGATAGAGTCCCATTCTACGTGTCACTCCCGACAACAATGAAATTTATAGTAAGAGGAAAATCCGTCGACTTTTAAAATCGTGAGGGTTCAAGTCCCTCTATCCCCAAAAAAGCTCATTTAATTCTCTAACTAATTATCTTATCCAATTTTTTTTATGTTAAAAAAAATTGGGTCTCTTCCTCCACAGAGCACAAAGGTCTTCGAGTTTTTCTCTTCTCACAAGTCTTGTGATGTAAATGATACATGACCAGCTTTGAGCAAGGAGTACTTCACTCATTTGAATGATTCCCAATATATATCATTACTCGTACTAAGACTTACATACAAAGTCTTCTTTTCAAGATCCAGGAAATTCCGGGGACTAAATAATACTTTGTAATACCCTTTCATCTTTTTAATTGACATAGACCTCAGTTTTCTACTAAAATGAGTAGATAATGCGTAGGGAATGGTCGGGATAGCTCAGTTGGTAGAGCAGAGGACTGAAAATCCTCGTGTCACCAGTTCAAATCTGGTTCCTGGCACACGATTCGTTTGGATGAATATCGATTTTACAAATTAATTTAAATTAATATGAATCCGATATTTATTAATCGGATAGATCGTACACATACGTAACTTATATCTCTAGGTGTCTAGAGAGATACCCCACCTAGAAAATAGATGGGTAAAGAGTCTATAAAAAAGATGGAAAAGGGAAATAAATTTCGGTTTTTTTTTCGTTTTTTATTTGTTGTTTATACTGTGTCTCCTCTCATCGAAAAAGAGTATTACTTCTTCATATGGATTCGAAAAAGTTTCATTGGTTAAATTAGTTACAAGACGAAGAAAAAGTCTAGGGAGGGTAGTGAAGGTAAAGGGTGCGAATAGAGCAGATACAGTACAAATAGACTCCGACCTCCTCTCATTTCCATTTTTATATTTCTGCATTTCCCTTCTACATTACGTGACTTTCTACAGACCGTCTAAGTGATGTTCGATGTTCGCGGTACAAAGTTCATGGTACAAAAATTTTGTAGTTCATTCTATTAGCTCGGCTCATCAAAAAAAAGTATCTTACCAACTCTCAAATTTCAATGAATTTCGAATTCTACTTTTTTCTTTTTTAACCGAGCATAATCCGAATAAAAAGTCAATTACTCCGATTGTTTGATCTAGAATAGAGTGTACAAATATTCCTTATACTTAGAATATTTCTATCTATTTGTTTTTGTTTAGTTTGCAATTCTTGAAATGAAGATAAGTTTCTTATCATTCAATAAGCATCTTGTATTTCATAAAAATTGGGGGCAATATAATCTTTACGTAAAGGCCATCCTATCCAACTTTCGGGCATTAAAATACGTTTCAGGCGTGGATGATTATCATAAAGTATTCCCAACATATCATAGGATTCCCGTTCTTGAAAATCCACACTTTTCCAAACCCAGAAAACAGACGGAATTCGAGGGTTACCCCTTGGAGCAAATACTTTTATGCATACCTCTTCTGGTTGATCCACACCAGATTCTATTCTCGTAAGATGATACACACTAGCTAACAGCCCGCCAGGTTCA